GAATGAAAAAAACTTATTTGATTTATAAAAAGTAATTTTCCATCTTTTTTTTTTTTTTTTTTTTTCTTTATTATTAATTTAATGTTAAAAAAATAAAAATAAAAATAAAAATTATATTAAATTTTAATAATTTAAAATAGTATTTTTTATAAGTATATAAAAATAAATATTAGATAATTAAAAATGCCAATATAGACATTTCCGAGAGTTAAAAACTCAACTTTTATATAAATAGATAGATGATTAACAAATAGTTATTTTTATTATTTATTTATATAAATGTCGAACGTTATATTATTTTAGATGTTATTAGATGATTTAACAAATTGTTATTTATTTCAGAATTTTAGGGTTTTTTTGACATAATATATAAAAATCTATTAATTAATTAAATATTTATATATATATAGATATTTATTAATCTTATTTGGTATATCGTTATATTATATTAAATATATTATTGAAAATTTTTAAAAATATATTATATAAGAATAAATATCTAATAGATTTTTTATTTAAAATTATAAAATATTATATTATAAAAAATAAATTTTTTATAAAAATTATTTTTAATATTTAATAAATAAAAAAAAAAAAAAAAAAAAATTAAAAATTATACATATATAAATAAATACAATAATTATCTATAAATTTAATTTAAGTATTAATTTTTATTATTTAAATAAAATAATTTATTTAAATTTATTATAATAAAAATAAATTATTTAAATTAAAATTTATAAAATTTTTAATAAATTTTATAAATTATAAATTTAATAATAAAAGAAAAAAAAAATTTTTTATTTATAAAAAGTAATTTTTCTATATAATTATTAAATGAAAAAGAATAATTAATTAGGGGTTGATTATTCATGCGGGAAGGAGATACCTAAATTTTTTATATACATAATTTTTAATTTTTTTTAAAAAAAAAATTAAATTTTGTTATTTTAATGTTAATAAATCAAAAATATAATTTTTAATTTTTTTTTTATTTTTATTTATTAAAGTTTTATTTTGGCTTATAATTTTGTTGTTAATATATTTTATATGTAAATTTTTGTGTGAATTTTTATTTATTTTAATAATGAATAAATTATCAATAATCTCAGTAATTAGTTTTATTAATCAAAGAAATTTGGAAATAGTAATTTTATTAAGTATTGGTTAAATTTGTGCCAGCATCCGCGGTTATACAAATAATACAAATAAAATTTGTTCAGTGAAAGTTAATTTTTATTAAAATAAAATAGATATAAATTTATTAGGTGAAATTTTAAATTTATTAATTTTTATAATTGAATTAGTGAAGCTTGTAAATTTTAATTAAAAACTAGGATTAGATACCCTATTATTTAAAATGTAAAAATAAGCACTTAGGTAGTATTAGTTATGTTCTTGAAACTTAAAAAATTTGGCGGTATTTTAGTCTATTCAGAGGAACCTGTCCTATAATTGATAATCCACGATGTACCTCACTTAAATTTGTTTTTCAGTTTATATACCGTCGTTATCAGAATATTTTATTAGAATAATAATTTTCAATAATTTAGTTTATAATTTATATCAGATCAAGGTGTAGCTTATATTTAAGAAGAGATGGGTTACAATAAATTTATTTAAACGGATTTAATTTTTAAATATTTTAATGAAGGTGGATTTGATAGTAAAAATTAAAAGATTATAGTTTTGATTTTAGCTCTAAAATATGCACACATCGCCCGTCACTCTTACTATTAAGGTAAGATAAGTCGTAACATAGTAGATGTACCGGAAGGTGTATCTAGAATGACAATTTAAAGCTTATTAAGTAAAGCATTTCATTTACATTGAAAAGATTTTTGTGCAAATCAATATAAATTGATTTATTATTTATTTATTATTTTTTTTTTTGTTAATTTTAATTATATTAAAAATAATTACAAGATTTTTTGTTTTAGTAATTTTTAATGAAAAAATAAATTTAATAATAGTGTATTAAGTATTGTGAAAGATAATTGAAATATTTTGAAAAATTTTTATTTAAAAAGAAAATTTTATTTATTGTACCTTGTGTATCAGGGTTTATCAAATAATTAATAATTATTTATTAATCTCGATTTTGTAAGAGTTAATAATTTATTAAAGTTAATGTGTTAAAATTATTTTAAATAAATTATTAGAAATGAAATGTTATTCGTTTATAAAGGTATCTAGTTTTTTTAGAAATAAATTTAATTTACAATTTTTTAATTTTTTTGTTATTTATTTAATAAAAAAATTTATAAAATTGAATATTTTAAGGGATAAGCTTTAAAATAAATTTTTAAAAATTAATAAAAATTTTATAAAAATGTATGCTTAGAATTAGTAATCATTAATAATTTTGTTATAAATTATTTTTAAAATAATATTATTTATTATATTTTAATTTTTTATAAAAATTTTTTTATAAATGTTATATAAAAAGTAATAATGATAAAATTAGTATAAATTTAAATGTTAAAATAAATTTATTTGATAAGTTTATATAAAGAACTCGGCAAATATATTACTCGCCTGTTTAACAAAAACATGTCTTTTTGAGTTATTTTTAAAGTCTGACCTGCCCACTGAATAATTTTTAAATGGCCGCAGTATCCTAACTGTGCAAAGGTAGCATAATCATTAGTCTTTTAATTGAAGGCTGGTATGAACGGTTGGACGAAGTATAAGCTGTTTCATATAAAATTATTTTAGAATTTTATATTTTAGTTAAAAAGCTAAAATTTTATTAAAAGACGAGAAGACCCTATAAATCTTTATATTTATAATTATTCAAGTTTTTTGGATTAATTTTATTTTTATAATTGTAAATATTTTGTTGGGGTGATGTTAAAATTTAATGAACTTTTAATTATTTATTAAATCATTAATTTATGAATAATTGATCCATTATTAGTGATTATAAGATTAAGTTACTTTAGGGATAACAGCGTAATTTTTTTTGAGAGTTCATATCGACAAAAAAGTTTGCGACCTCGATGTTGGATTAAGATACATATTTAGGTGTAGCCGCTTAAACATAAAGTCTGTTCGACTTTTAAATTCTTACATGATCTGAGTTCAGACCGGCGTAAGCCAGGTTGGTTTCTATCTTTAATAAATTATAATATTTTAGTACGAAAGGACCAAATATTAAAATTATAAAATTTTAAAAAAGAATATAAATAATTTTATTACTATTTTGGCAGATTAGTGCAATAAATTTAGACTTTATTTATGTAATTTAAATTACAAATAGTACTTGTTTTTAATTGAATTTATTTTATCTTTAGTAGGAAGATTAATTTTAGTAATTTGTGTTTTGGTAAGAGTAGCTTTTTTAACACTTTTGGAACGAAAGGTATTAGGTTATATTCAAATTCGTAAAGGGCCTAATAAAGTAGGTTTAATAGGAATTCCTCAGCCTTTTTGTGATGCAATCAAGTTATTTACTAAGGAACAAACTTATCCTCTTTTGTCAAATTATATTTCTTATTATTTTTCACCTATTTTTTCTTTATTCATTTCTTTAATTGCTTGGTTATGTATTCCTTTATTTATTAAATTATTTTCTTTTAATTTGGGAATTTTATTTTTTTTATGTTGTACAAGTCTTGGGGTTTATACAGTAATAATTGCGGGGTGATCTTCTAATTCAAATTATGCTTTATTAGGGGGTTTACGAGCTGTTGCACAAACTATTTCTTATGAAGTTAGAATAGCTTTAATTTTATTATCTTTTGTTTTTTTAATTGGAAGATATAATATTTTAGATTTTTATTATTATCAAAGTTATATTTGATTTTTAATTTTTTTATTTCCTATTAGTTTAGTTTGGTTTTGTATTTGTTTAGCTGAAACTAATCGAACACCTTTTGATTTTGCAGAAGGGGAATCTGAATTAGTGTCAGGGTTTAATATTGAGTATAGAAGAGGAGGATTTGCTTTAATTTTTATAGCTGAATATGCAAGAATTTTATTTATAAGTATATTATTTTCTGTAATTTTTTTAGGCTGTGATTTATTTAGTTTAATATTTTATTTAAAATTGACTTTTATTTCATTTGTTTTTATTTGAGTCCGAGGAACTTTACCTCGTTTTCGTTATGATAAATTAATATATTTGGCATGAAAAAGTTTTTTACCTTTTTCATTAAATTATTTATTATTTTTTATTGGTTTTAAATTATTCATTATTAGTTATATGTGGTTAATTAATTTTAGTAAAGTCAATAGAAATTTTTATTTCTATCTTATGTTTTCAAAACATATGCTTATTCAAGCTCATTGACTAGTTAATTAAGTTATCTCATCATTTATTAATAAGTGGGTTGATGATATAGTATAAAAAATAAATTACTGTTAAAATTTGACCTGTTAAAACATAAGGTTCTTCAACTGGTCGTGCTCCAATTCATGTTAATAAAATAACGGTTACTACTATAATTCAAAATAAAATTTTATTAATAGGATAAAATTGAATTCCTCGGAATTTTCTTAAATTATAAAATGGTAAAATTGCTAAAATAGCAATTGATAAAACAAGAGCAATTACTCCTCCTAGTTTATTAGGAATTGATCGTAAAATAGCATAAGCAAATAAAAAATATCATTCGGGTTGAATATGTACTGGGGTAATTAAAGGATTTGCTGGAATAAAATTATCTGGGTCTCCTAGTAAATAAGGGTTAATTAAAGTTAATAGAATAAGTGCTATAATTATAATAATAAATCCTACAATATCTTTGAATGTAAAATAAGGATGAAATGGAATTTTATCAATATTTGAATTTAAACCAATTGGGTTATTTGATCCAGTTTGGTGTAAAAATAATAAATGAATTAAAGTTATTGCTAATACAATAAATGGTAAAATAAAATGAAATGTAAAAAATCGAGTTAGTGTTGCGTTATCAACTGCGAATCCTCCTCAAACTCATTGAACTAAATCAATTCCTAAGTATGGGATAGCTGATAATAAATTAGTAATAACTGTTGCTCCTCAAAATGATATTTGTCCTCATGGAAGAACATAACCTATAAAGGCTGTTGCTATTACTAAAAATAAAATTAATACTCCAATTAATCATGTTGGTGTAAATAAATAAGAGCCGTAGTAAATTCCTCGTCCTACATGTAAGTAAATACAAATAAAAAAAAATGATGCACCATTAGCATGTATAGTACGTAATAATCATCCATAATTTACGTCTCGACAAATATGATTAACTCTATTAAAAGCTAAATTAATATCTGCTGTGTAATGTATAGCAAGGAATAGTCCGGTTAAAATTTGAATAATTAAACATAATCCTAATAATGATCCAAAATTTCATCAAGCTGAAATATTAATAGGTGCAGGTAAATCTACTAAAGCATTATTTGCAATTTTAAATAATGGGTGTTGGGTTCGTAAAGGTTTGTTCATTAGTTTATAGGGCGAAGGGGACCATAAAATAATTTAGTAATTTTTACTACAGCAATTAATGTAATTAATAAATAGTTTATTAATAAAATTGTTATTAAATTTGTTGGATAATTATAAAGTTTTTGAAGATTTAAAGAATTTTCTTGTAAAAATATGTTTAGATTATAAATTGATTGTATTTCATTATTTTGAATAAAAAAAGAAATACTTGATTTATCTAATAAAATATTAATAATTAAAATTATTGAAAAAATAAATAAAGAGATAGTTGTTAATTTTATAGATAAAGAAAATATTTCATTAGATGCCAAAGATGTAACATAAATAAACAATACTAATATTCCCCCTAGAAAAATTAAAAATAGAATATAAGAAAATCAAAATCTTTTAGCTATTAAACCTGTAAGTATGCAGATTTGAATTGTTTGAATTAATAATATTAATCCTATAGCTAAAGGATGATTTATTTGAATAAAAATAAATCTTGTAATTAATGTTGATGCATAAAGTATTAGTTGTATAATTTCAGGAGGTAGTTTAATTAAAATATTAATTTTGGGGATTAATGATAAAGTAATTTCTTTTCTCTTGAAGTTTTAAAAGATAAAATCTTATTTTTGGTTTACAAGACCAATGTTTTTATTAAACTATTAAAACTAATGTTAATAATATTTTATTGAAGATTACCTTGTTTTTTATTTTTAATAGGGGTATTTGTTTTTGTTTCTAATCGAAAGCATTTATTATCAATATTGTTAAGTTTAGAATATATTGTTTTAAATCTTTTTTTTTTATTATATATTTATTTAAATTTAATAGAATATTTAAGATTTTTTAGCATAATATTTTTAACATTTAGAGTATGTGAAGGTGCTTTAGGACTTTCTATTTTAGTTTCAATAATTCGAACACATGGAAATGATTATTTTCAATCGTTTAATGTTTTATAATGTTAAAATTAATTTTAATAATAATTTTTATTAGTCCTATTTGTTTTATACAAGGTTTATTTTGAATGGTTCATAATTTATTATTTGTTATTACATTTGTTTTAATTTTAATAAATTTTTGCTTAAATTATTTTGTTAATATTTCTTATTTTATAGGATTTGATGTTTTATCTTATGGATTAATTTTATTAAGATTTTGAATTTGTTCATTAATAATTGTTGCTAGAGAATCTGTTAATAAATATAATAACTATAAGAATTTGTTTTTATTTAATGTTTTAATACTTTTAATTTTTTTAGTTTTAACATTTAGAAGAATAAATTTATTTATATTTTATTTATTTTTTGAAAGAAGATTAATTCCTACATTATTTTTAATTTTAGGGTGAGGATATCAACCTGAGCGATTACAAGCTGGAGTTTATTTATTATTTTATACTTTATTAGTTTCTTTACCTTTATTAGTAGGTATTTTTTATTTATATAAAAATTGTAATACAATAAATTTTTATTTGTTATCAAATTATATATTTAATTATAATTTGTTATACTTAGCAATAATTTTAGCTTTTTTAGTTAAAATACCTATATTCTTAGTTCATTTATGATTACCAAAAGCTCATGTAGAAGCTCCTGTATCTGGGTCAATAATTTTAGCTGGAATTATGTTGAAATTAGGAGGATATGGATTATTACGAGTTTTTAGATTTTTGCAATTGATTGGATTAAAATATAATTATATTTGAGTGAGAATTAGATTAATTGGGGGTGTTTTAATTAGTTTAGTTTGTTTGCGTCAAACTGATTTAAAGGCATTAATTGCTTATTCTTCTGTAGCTCATATAGGAATTGTATTAGGTGGATTAATGACATTAAGATATTGAGGTTTAAGTGGTTCTTATACTTTAATAATTGGTCATGGATTATGTTCTTCTGGTTTATTTTGTTTAGCTAATATTACTTATGAGCGATTAGGAAGTCGGAGTTTATTAATTAATAAGGGGTTATTAAATTTTATACCTTCTATAACATTGTGGTGGTTTTTGTTAAGTGTTTGTAATATAGCAGCACCTCCATCATTAAATTTATTAGGAGAAATTTCTTTATTAAATAGAATTGTTAGATGATCTTGATTAACTATAATTTCTTTATCTTTTCTTTCTTTTTTTAGAGCTGCTTATACTTTATATTTATATGCTTATAGACAACATGGAAAAATTTTTTCAGGTGTTTATTCATTTAGTGGGGGAAATATTCGAGAGTATTTTTTATTATTTCTTCATTGATTTCCTTTAAATTTATTAATTTTGAAAAGAGAAGTTTGTTTATTTTGAATTTAAAATTAAATTTAAGTAGTTTATTAAAAATATTGATTTGTGGTGTCAATGATATGAACTTTATTCATCTTAGATCGTGAAAAATTATTTATCAATTTGTAGAATTAGATTTTTAGTTCTTGTTAGAATTAGATTTTTTACATTTTTATTAAGTTTAAATTTTATATTAAATGAATATTGTGTATTTTTAGAATGAGAAGTAGTTAGATTAAATTCTTCTAGAATTGTTATAACATTTTTGTTTGATTGAATGAGTTTATTATTTATATCTTTTGTTTTATTGATTTCTTCTTTAGTTATTTATTATAGAAAAGAATATATAATAGGAGATATCAATATTAATCGTTTTATTATGTTAGTTCTTATATTTGTTTTATCAATGATATTATTAATTATTAGTCCTAATTTAATTAGAATTTTATTAGGGTGAGATGGTTTAGGATTAGTTTCTTATTGTTTAGTAATTTATTTTCAAAATGTAAAATCTTTTAATGCTGGGATATTAACTGTTTTATCAAATCGAATTGGAGATGTCGCTTTTTTATTAGCAATTGCTTGAATATTAAATTATGGGAGATGAAATTATATTTTTTATTTAGAATCAATAAAAAATATAATTGAAATACAAATTATTGGGGGTTTAATTATATTAGCAGCTATAACTAAAAGAGCACAAATTCCTTTTTCTTCTTGGTTACCTGCGGCTATAGCAGCTCCTACCCCAGTTTCTGCTTTGGTTCATTCTTCAACTCTAGTTACAGCTGGAGTTTATTTATTAATTCGATTTAATATTTTATTAAGAGAAAGTTGAATAGGTCAGTTTTTGTTGTTAATTTCTGGTTTAACAATATTTATAGCTGGATTAGGTGCTAATTTTGAATTTGATTTAAAAAAAATTATTGCTTTATCAACTTTAAGTCAATTAGGTTTAATAATAAGAATTTTGTCTATAGGATTTTATAAATTGGCTTTTTTTCATTTATTAACTCATGCCTTATTTAAGGCTTTATTATTTATATGTGCAGGAGCTATTATTCATAATATGAATAATTCTCAAGATATTCGTTTAATAGGGGGTTTAGGAATTTATATACCATTAACTTCAGGTTGTTTTAATGTAGCAAATTTAGCTTTATGTGGAATACCTTTTTTAGCAGGGTTTTATTCTAAGGATTTAATTTTAGAAGTTGTTTCTTTAAGTTATATTAATATATTTTCTTTTTTTTTATATTTTTTTTCTACTGGTTTAACAGTTTGTTATTCTTTTCGTTTAATTTATTATTCAATAACTGGTGAATTAAATTGTGGTTCTTTAAATATATTAAGAGATGAGGGTTGAATTATATTACGGGGAATAAGAGGTTTATTATTTATAAGAATTATTGGAGGTAGAATATTAAGTTGATTAATTTTTCCAACTCCTTATATAATTTGTTTACCATCTTATTTAAAATTATTAACTTTATTTGTATGTATTTTAGGGGGTTTAATTGGTTATTTAATTTCTAATGTTTCTTTATATTATTTTAATAAATCTTTAAATAGATATTTACTAAGTTATTTTTTTGGTTCAATATGATTTATACCTTTTATTTCTACTTATGGGATTATTAATTATCCATTAATTTTAGGGGGGGTTGTTTCTAAGTCTTTTGATCAGGGTTGATCAGAATTTTTAGGAGGTCAAAATTTATACAATCATTTAGTTAAATATTCTCAATATAGATATTTTATACATAATAATAATTTAAAAATTTATCTTATATTATTTATTTTATGAATTATTTTCTTGTTTAGTTTTTTTTTATTGTTTTATTTAAGTAGCTTAAATTTAGAGCATAACACTGAAGATGTTAGGGTAATTATTTTAATTCTTAGATATAGTTAATTATTTTTAGTAATTTATAAAAATATAAAAATTTTATTTTTACAATGAAAATGTAATGTTTTTATTAAACTATATAAATAGAAGTATAAATGGAGTTTAACCATTAAAAGATAAAAGTTAGCAGCTTTTTCTTGAACGTCATACTTCTTTAATTGGAAAAATTTTTCAGTTCTATCATTAACAGTGATAAGCCTCTTTTTGGCTTCAATTAATAAAGAATAAGGGTTTTAGAAACCTAAGATTAGGTCGAAACTAATTGCAATAAATCGCTTCATATTCTTGAAAATAATAAGGTAGATTGAAATTCAATACTTTTTGAATGCAAATCAAATGTTATAATTAACTACAACCCCAATTAATTTGATCAATTTAATATTCCTTGATTTCATTCATGGTATAGTCCAATAATTAAAATAATAATAAAAACAATTGAAGTAATTGTTCACATAAAAATATTAGAAATTGAAATAATTAAAATTATTGGTAAAATTAAAGCAATTTCTACATCAAAAATTAAAAAAATAATTGTAATTAAAAAAAATCGTAGTGAAAATGGTAAACGTGAAGAGGATTTTGGATCAAAACCGCATTCAAATGGAGAACATTTTTCTCGGTCTGTTAAAGATTTTTTTGATAAAATAGAAGCTAATGCTATTACAACTCTTGTAATAATAATTAAAATAAATATTATGATACTAATTGAAAATATTATCTATACTACTAATTAGTAGGCCTTATGATTGGAAGTCAAATATACTTTTATACTATATAGATAATTAATTATCCTCCTCATCAATAAATTGAGATATAAAGAAATAATCAAACAATATCGACAAAATGTCAGTATCATGCAGCAGCTTCAAATCCAAAGTGGTGATTTTTAGAAAAATGATTATTTAAGTGTCGAATTAAACATACTAGAAGAAAAGAAGTTCCAATTAATACATGAATTCGATGAAATCCTGTAGCTATAAAAAAAGTTGAGCCATAAACTGAATCTGCAATAGTAAATGGAGCTTCGATGTATTCATAAGCTTGTAAAATAGTAAAATAAATTCCTAATAAAACTGTAAAAAATAAACTTTGGGTAGCTTGTGAATGGTTTCCTTCTATTAATCTATGGTGAGCTCATGTAACAGTAACACCTGAAGATAATAAAATAGCTGTATTTAATAGTGGAATTTGAAATGGATTAAAAGGTTTAATACCAGCTGGTGGTCATGAAGCTCCTAATTCAATAGCTGGAGATAAACTTCTGTGGAAAAATGCTCAAAAAAATGAAACAAAAAATAAAACTTCAGAAAGAATAAAAAGAATTATTCCTCATCGTAAACCTAATGTGACTGGAAGAGTATGTAAACCTTGAAAAGTTCTTTCTCGAGATACATCACGTCATCATTGATAAACTGTTAAAATAGTAATAATATTTCCTAAAAGAAATAAAGAAATATCATATTGATGGAATCATTTTACTAAGCCTGAAACAGATGTTATAGCACCAATTGCTCCTGTTAAAGGTCATGGACTATAATCAACTAAATGAAAAGGGTGGTTTGAATGTGTTGACATTAATTAACTTCTCTAGAGTATAAAGTTCTTAATACAGCAAATACATAAGATTGAATAATAGCTACGGCTGATTCAAGAACTAATAAAGCAATTTGCCCAATTAAAAGGATAGAAACAATTATAAATGAAAGTGAAGGACCTGTATTACCTAATAAAGTAAGAAGAAGATGTCCTGCAATTATATTAGCAGCTAATCGAACAGCTAATGTTCCTGGTCGAATAATATTTCTAATAGTTTCAATGCATACTATAAAAGGTATTAAAACTGCTGGTGTTCCTTGAGGAACTAAGTGAGTAAATATATGCTGAGTGTGATTAATTCATCCATAAAGCATAAAACATAATCAAAGAGGTAACGCTAATGTAAGAGTTAATGTTAAATGACTTGTTCTCGTAAAAATATAAGGAAATAAACCTATAAAATTATTAAATAAAATTAATGAAAATAATGAAACAAAAATAAAGGTAGATCCTGAATGTCCACTAGGTCCTAATAAAGTTTTAAATTCTTTATGAAGAGTTATTAAAATTGAATTTCAAAAAATGTGTCATCGGGAAGGTATCAGTCAGTAAGCAGAAGGAATTAATAAAAGTCCAAGAAATGTACTTATTCAATTTAATGATAAATTAAAAATACTTGAAGAAGGGTCAAATACAGAAAATAAATTTGTTATCATTTTCAATTTATAGAATTAGTCTGTGATTTTTTTAAAATTTGAGATTTAGGGGATTGAGGAATTGTGGAGTAATAATTTATTATTCTAAATAAAATAAATGTTAAAGAGAAAATAATAAATAAACTTAATCAGCCAATTGGTGCTATTTGTGGAATTAAAAAATATTAAATAATTTAATAATTTTAGTTTGACATACTAATGTTATATTTTAACTAATTTTTTTTTTCATTAGAAGTAAGTGCTAATTTACTATAAAATGGTTTAAGAGACCAGTACTTGCTTTCAGTCATCTAATGATTAAAAATTAATTAACTCTGCTAGTGATTCATTTAATAAAATAATTTGTAGGAATTCTTTCAATTACAATTGGTATAAAACTATGGTTAGCTCCACAAATTTCTGAACATTGACCATAAAATAAGCCAGGTCGATTTATTAAAAAATTAGTTTGATTTAGACGCCCAGGAGTTCCATCAACTTTTACTCCTAGAGCTGGGATAGTTCAAGAATGAATTACATCTGCGGCTGTCACTAAAATACGAATTTGTGAATTTATAGGTAAAATAATTCGATTATCTACATCTAATAAACGGAAACCATCATTTGATAATTCATTTGTTGGGATTATATAAGAATCAAATTCTACGTTTATAAAATCTGAATATTCGTAGCTTCAGTATCATTGATGACCAATAGCTTTTAAAGTGATAGAAGGTTCATTAATTTCATCTAATAAATATAATAACCGAAGAGAAGGAAAAGCAATAAATAATAAAACAATAGCTGGTAAAATAGTTCAAATTATTTCAATAGTTTGTCCATGTAATAAATTTCGATTTGTGTAAGAATTAAAAAATAATATAAATATTAAATATCCAACTAAAGTTGTAATTATTACTAGAATTATAAGTGCGTGATCGTGAAAAAACGTTAATTGTTCTATAAGAGGTGATGCTCTATCTTGAAGGCCTAGACTAGCTCATGTTGTCATTAATTTCTAATAAAAGTAAAATACTTTATATATGGAGCTTAAATCCATTGCACTAATCTGCCATATTAGAATAAATTAATTAGTTAAAAGTGGTAATTCAGAATAACTATGTTCAGCTGGTGGAGTATTTTGAAGTCATTCAATTGAAGAATTTAAATGTATTGGATAAATTACTTGACGTTGAGAAACAAGGCTTTCTCAAATAATAAACAAAAAAAATAAAATTCCTAGTAAAGAAATTGAAGAGCCAATTGTTGAAATTACGTTTCAAGTTGTGTAAGCATCTGGATAGTCTGAATATCGCCGAGGTATTCCGGCTAATCCTAAAAAATGTTGAGGAAAGAATGTTAAATTTACTCCGATAAATATAATAATAAATTGACTTTTTAATCATTTAGGATTTAAATTTAATCCAGTAAATAAAGGATATCAATGAACAAATCCTGCTATGATAGCAAATACTGCTCCTATTGATAAAACATAGTGAAAATGAGCAACAACATAATAAGTATCGTGAAGAATAATATCAACAGAAGAATTAGCAAGAACAACTCCCGTTAAACCTCCAACTGTAAATAAAAATACAAATCCAAGAGCTCATAGTATAGCTGGGGAATAATTTAATTGTGTACCATGAAGTGTAGCAAGTCAACTAAAAATTTTAATTCCTGTTGGTACCGCAATAATTATAGTTGCTGATGTAAAGTAAGCTCGTGTGTCAACGTCTATACCAACTGTAAATATATGGTGTGCTCAAACAATAAATCCTAATAATCCAATAGCTAGTATAGCATAAATTATTCCTAATGAACCGAAAGTTTCCTTTTTTCCTGATTCTTGTCTAATAATATGTGAAATTATTCCAAATCCTGGTAAAATTAAAATGTAAACTTCAGGATGTCCAAAAAATCAAAATAAATGTTGGTATAAAATAGGGTCTCCTCCTCCAGCTGGGTCAAAGAATGAAGTATTTAAATTTCGATCTGTTAATAATATAGTAATAGCTCCTGCTAAAACTGGTAAAGATAATAATAGAAGTAGTGCAGTAAGAACTACTGCTCAAACAAATAAAGGTATTCGGTCGAATGAAATTCCGGTAGATCGTATATTAATTACTGTTGTGATAAAATTTACAGCCCCTAAAATAGAAGAAATTCCAGCTAAATGAAGAGAAAAAATTGCTAAGTCAACAGAAGCACCTCCATGAGCAATCACAGAAGAAAGAGGAGGGTAAACTGTTCAACCTGTTCCAGCTCCATTTTCTACTATACTACTTACTAATAATAATGTAAGGGAAGGAGGTAATAATCAAAAACTTATATTATTTATTCGAGGAAATGCTATATCTGGTGCTCCAAGTATTAAAGGTACTAATCAATTACCAAATCCTCCAATTATAATAGGTATAACTATGAAAAAAATTATTACAAAAGCATGGGCAGTAACAATTACATTATAAATTTGATCATCTCCAATTAATGCTCCTGGATGTCCTAATTCAGCTCGAATTAAAATTCTTAAGGATGTTCCTACTATTCCAGCTCATGCTCCAAAAATAAAATATAAAGTTCCAATATCTTTATGATTAGTTGAAAATAGCCATTGTTGCGATTAAATGGCTGAAGTTTAGGCAATAGACTGTAAATCTATTTATAAGAATTATTTCTTTTTAATCAATTATTTTAATTCAATAGCTTTATAGTCAATAATGATATTAGACTGCAATTCTAAAGGAGTAAATAAATTACTAAGGCTTAAAAGATTAAACTTATATTTATAGCTTTGAAGGCTATTAGTTTTATTAACTTAAAGCCTTAGCTTTTTATAAGTAAGCATAAATTAAAGAAATTAAAATTAATCTAAAAGTTGAAATAAATGATAGAAATAATATGCATTTAAATGAAAAATTATTAATTTGAACATTAATAGTTCAATTGTTTTCAAAGTAATTTAGTATAAAAGCAGCAAAACATAAACGTAGATAGAAAAATAATGTAATAAGAGTTATTACAGTTATAATTCTTATTAAAAAATATTGTCTATTAGTTACTAGTAATTGGATAACTAATCATTTAGGTAAAAATCCAATAAATGGGGGTAATCCACCTAAAGATAAAAGATTTAAAAATAAAATAAATTTTAATGTTTTTGAATGAAAAAAAGAATTAAATAATTGATTAATATGAAATATTTTAAAGTTATTAAAAATAAAAATTAATCTAAATGATAAAAAAGAATAGAAACAAAAATATGTAAATCATATTGATTCACTAGCTTGTATAGCTGTTAATATTCAGCCTAAATGATTAATAGAAGAAAAAGCTATAAGTTTACGTAAAGATGTTTGATTTAATCCACCTAAGGATCCAGTAACTGTTGAAGTAATAATAATTAAAATAATAAAATTATTTTGAGAAATATAAGAAATTAACATTAAAGGGGCAATTTTTTGTCAAGTTATTAGAATTAAAGCATTTATTCATGATAATCCTTCTATAACATTAGGAAATCAAAAATGAAAAGGTGCAGCACCTCTTTTTAATAAAAGTGATGATGAAATAATTAAATTATTAAAAATAGAATTATTTTCTGTAATAGGAAAGTTATTTAAATATATTATAATAATAGCAAACAATAAAACAGCAGATGCTAATGCTTGAGTTAAGAAATACTTTAATGAGGCTTCTGTAGATATTAAATTATTATCACTTATTAGGGGGATAAAAGATAATAAATTAATTTCTAAACCTATTCAAGCTCCTAATCAGGAATTAGAAGAGATTGTAATTATTGTTCCTATTATTAAAATAAAAAAAAATATAATTTTAGCAGAATTATTAAAAATTAAAAAGAAAAGGGTTAAAACCTTTATAAATGGGGTATGAACCCAGTAGCTTAATTAGCTTATCTTTTTAAATTTATAAAAGTTTTATATTTATACAGAGATATATACAAATATAATATATTTTAGTGTATGATGCACAAAAGTTTTTGATACTTTTAGAAATAGTTTAATTCTATTAAATATAATAAGTATAATTTGATTCAAATTTTTATAAAACAAAAAAAATAATGAATGTAAATGTATTTACATAATTTACCCTATCAAGGTAATCCTTTTTATCAGGCAATTCATT